TATATATCTATAAAAAAAAAAAAAAACGGTTCAATTTTATTTAAATAAATAAAATAATTCAATTATATATTAATATAAATAATTTAATAACATTTATATATTTATATATAAATATATATATTAATATAAATAATTTATTAATATAAAAAAAAAAAAAAAAAATTATAATAATAAATTGAATATTTAATTAAATAAAATTAATTATTGAGGTCGGGCTATACTACTTTATATTATTTATTTATTTATAAAATTTATTTATATTTTATTTATTTAATTTTATGTTGTTGATATTTATATTTAAATTTTATTTGTTTATTATTAATTTATATTTATATATTAAAACTAAAAAAAAATCGAATTAAGGGGTCGATTTTTTTTGAAAGTTTGTGGGAAGGATTATACTACTTTATATTATTTATTTATTTATAAAATTTATTTATATTTTATTTATTTAATTTTATGTTGTTGATATTTATATTTAAATTTTATTTGTTTATTATTAATTTATATTTATATATTAAAACTAAAAAAAAATCGAATTAAGGGGTCGATTTTTTTTTGAAAGTTTGTGGGAAGGATTATACTACTTTATATTATTTATTTATTTATAAAATTTATTTATATTTTATTTATTTAATTTTATGTTGTTGATATTTATATTTAAATTTTATTTGTTTATTATTAATTTATATTTATATATTAAAACTAAAAAAAAAATCGAATTAAGGGGTCGATTTTTTTTGAAAGTTTGTGGGAAGGATTATACTACTTTATATTATTTATTTATTTATAAAATTTATTTATATTTTATTTATTTAATTTTATGTTGTTGATATTTATATTTAAATTTTATTTGTTTATTATTAATTTATATTTATATATTAAAACTAAAAAAAATCGAATTAAGGGGTCGATTTTTTTGAAAGTTTGTGGGAAGGATTATACTACTTTATATTATTTATTTATTTATAAAATTTATTTATATTTTATTTATTTAATTTTATGTTGTTGATATTTATATTTAAATTTTATTTATTTGTTATTTAAAATTTTATATTATTTTAATAAAGTATTATTTTATTTTGGTTAATAATTTTATTATTATTTTATTTTACATGTAAATTTTTGTATGAATTAATTTAATTTTTAAAAGATTAAATGGATTTTATTTATTCGCAGTAATTAATATTAATTAAAAAAAGAAATTTTGTGTTAGTAATAATATATAGTATTGGTAAAATTTGTGCCAGCTACCGCGGTTATACAAATAATGCAAGTAAAATTTTTTAGTATTAGTTAAATTAAAAAATTTAATAATATAAATATAAATTTATTAGGTGAAATTTTTAAATTTATTTATTTATTATTTAAAAAATTAATTTAAGCTATAAACTTTTTATAATAAACTAGGATTAGATACCCTATTATTGAAAATAAATATTTAAATGCTAAAGTAGTATTAGTTATATTCTTAAAATTTAAAAAATTTGGCGGTGTTTTAGTCTATTTAGAGGAATCTGTCCTGTAATTGATAATCCACATTGAACCTTACTTAAATTTGTTTAATTTATATATCGCCGTCATCAGAATATGTTATAAGATGAAAATTTTCTTAATATTTAATTAAATAAAATGTCAGGTCAAGGTGTAGTTTATATTTAAGTAGAGATGGATTACAATAAATTTATTTAAACGGATAATTTTTTGAAATAGAAATTTGAAGGTGGATTTAATAGTAATATAAAATAGATTATTTATATGATTTTAGCTCTAAAACATGTACATATCGCCCATCGTTCTTATTTTTAAAATAAGATAAGTTGTAACATAGTAGATGTACTGGAAAGTGTATCTAGAAAGACAATTTAAAGCTTAATTAGTAAAGTATTTCATTTACATTGAAAAGAAATTTGTGCAAATCAATTTAAATTGATTAAATTTTATTTATTAATTTTATTTGTTTATTTATATTTATTTAATAAAAATAATTTTATAACTTTTTGTTTTAGTATTTTTTAAAGAAAAAATAATTTTAATTATAGTTTATTAGTATTGTAAAAGAATATTGAAATAATTTGAAAAATTTTTATTTTAAAAGAAAATTTAATTTGTTGTACCTTGTGTATCAGGGTTTATTAATTAATTAATTATTATATTAATTTTTCTCGAATTTTAAAGATTTAATTATATATAAAAGTTATTGTGGCATAACTATTTTAAATATATAATTAGAAATGAAATGTTAATCGTTTTAAAATATATCTAGTTTTTTAAGAAATAAATTTAATTTAGATTTATAAATTAAAAATTTTATTTATTTAATATTTTTATTTTATAAAATTAATATTTTAAGGGATTAGCTTTAAAATAAATTTTTAAATTTTAAATAAAATATTTTAATAAATGTAAGCTTAAAAATAGTTATCATTAATAAATTTGTTATAATTTATTTTAAATTTTTTATTATTTATTTTTAAATTAAATTATTTATTAAAATTTAAATTTTAATTAATAAAATTTATTAATTATGATAAAATTAGTATATTAAATTTATAAAAATTATTTAAAATGAAAGGTTTAAATAAGGAATTCGGCAAATTATATATTCACCTGTTTATCAAAAACATGTCTTTTTGAATTTAATTTAAAGTCTAACCTGCCCACTGATAATATTAAAGGGCCGCAGTATTCTGACTGTGCGAAGGTAGCATAATCAATAGTCTTTTAATTGAAGACTTGTATGAATGGTTGAATGAGATATATACTGTCTTTTTTAAATTTTTATAGAATTTTATTTTTTAATTAAAAAGTTAAAATGTAATTAAAGGACGAGAAGACCCTATAGATCTTTATTTTTATTTATTATAAATTAAAAAGAATATTTAAATTTATATTATTATTAAAAATTTTACTGGGGTGGTATTAAAATTTAAATAACTTTTATTATTTATTTACATTAATATATGAATTATTGATCCAATTTTATTGATTAAAAAATTAAGTTACCTTAGGGATAACAGCGTAATTTTTTTTTAGAGTTCATATCGACAAAAAAGATTGCGACCTCGATGTTGGATTAAGAGTTATTTTTAGGTGTAGAAGTTTAAAGTTTAAGTCTGTTCGACTTTTGAATTCTTACATGATCTGAGTTCAAACCGGCGTAAGCCAGGTTGGTTTCTATCCTTAATAAAATTATTATATTATAGTACGAAAGGACCTAATATAAAAAATATAGATTTTAAAAATATGAATAATATTAATATTTGATAAACTATTTTGGCAGATTAGTGCAATAAATTTAGAATTTATTTATATAATTTAATTAATTATAAATAGTATTGTTTTTAATAGATTATTTATTATCATTGATTGGAAGTTTATTATTAGTCATTTGTGTAATAGTAGGAGTGGCTTTTTTAACTTTATTAGAACGTAAGGTTTTGGGGTATATCCAAATTCGTAAAGGACCTAATAAAGTTGGATTTATAGGGTTATTACAACCTTTTAGAGATGCCGTAAAGTTATTTACTAAGGAACAAACTTATCCTTTGTTATCTAATTATATTTTTTATTATTTTTCTCCTATTTTTTCTTTATTTCTATCTCTTTTAATTTGAATGTGTTTACCTTATTTAATTAAATTATATTCTTTTAATTTAGGTATTTTATTTTTTTTATGTATTACTAGATTAAGAGTTTATACTGTTATAGTTGCAGGGTGGTCTTCAAATTCAAATTATGCTTTATTAGGGGGTTTACGGGCTGTTGCTCAAACAATTTCTTATGAAGTTAGTTTAGTTTTAATTTTATTAAGTTTTATTTTTTTAATTGGAAATTATAATTTTTTAAGTTTTTATTTATATCAAAAGTATATATGATTTATTGTCTTTTGTTTTCCTTTAGCTTTAGTTTGATTTGCTTCTTGTTTAGCAGAGACTAACCGTACCCCTTTTGATTTTGCTGAAGGAGAATCTGAATTAGTTTCTGGATTTAATGTAGAATATAGAAGAGGAGGATTTGCTTTAATTTTTTTGGCTGAATATTCAAGTATTTTATTTATGAGAATATTATTTAGAGTAATTTTTTTGGGTAGTGATGTTTATAGAATTATATTTTTTTTTAAATTAACAATAATTTCTTTTTTATTTATTTGAGTTCGAGGAACTTTACCTCGATTTCGTTATGATAAATTAATATATTTAGCTTGAAAAAGATTTTTGCCTATATCTTTAAATTATTTATTTTTTTTTATTGGTTTAAAAATTTTTATTTTATCTTTATTATTTTAATGAATATTTTTTAGTATTATTTTAAATTAATAGAAGATTGTACTTCTTTCTTATGTTTTCAAGACATATGCTATAAAAGCTTATTAATTTAATTTAATAATTTATCTCAATATTTAGTTAATAATGGATTAATTAAAAAATAAGAAAAATATAAAACTGTTAAAATTTGTCCTGTTAAAACATAAGGGTCTTCTACAGGTCGGGCTCCAATTCATGTTAATAAAGATGCAATAATAACTATATTTCAGAATAAAATTTGATTTAAAGGATAAAATTGTAATCCTCGGAATTTACTAATATGTGTAAATGGTAAAATTATTAAAATGGCAATAGATAAAACTAAAGCAATTACTCCTCCTAATTTATTAGGAATTGATCGTAAAATAGCGTAAGCAAATAAAAAATATCATTCTGGTTGAATGTGGACTGGAGTAACTAAAGGATTAGCTGGGATAAAATTTTCTGGGTCTATTAATAAATAATTAAACTTTCAAATAAATCCAATTAAAATTCAAATAAAAATTACGAATCCTACGACATCCTTATAAATAAAATAAGGATGGAATGGAATTTTATCAACATTTCTATTTAATCCTAATGGATTATTAGAACCTGTTTGATGTAAAAATAATAAATGAATTATTGTTAAGGCTAACACAATAAAAGGTAAAATAAAATGGAAAGTAAAAAATCGGGTTAAAGTAGCATTATCAACGGCAAATCCTCCTCAAATTCATTGTACAAGGTCAGTTCCTAAGTAAGGAACAGCTGATAATAAATTAGTAATAACTGTAGCTCCTCAAAATGATATTTGTCCTCAAGGTAATACATATCCTAAAAATCCTGTTGCTATTACTATAAATAAAATGATTACTCCAATTATTCATGTAGGAGTAAATAAATAAGAACTATAATATACTCCTCGTCCTACATGAATAAATAAACAAGCAAAGAAAAAAGATGCTCCATTAGCATGACAAATTCGTAGGAATCAACCATTATTTACATCTCGATAAATATGATTTACTCTATTGAAAGCTGTTTCAATGTCAGCTGTATAGTGTATTGCTAAAAATAAACCTGTTAAAATTTGAATAATTAAGCAAAGTCCTAATAATGATCCAAAATTTCATCAGGCAGAAATATTAGAAGGAGCAGGTAAATCTACTAATGCATTATTTGCAATTCTAATTAAAGGGTGAGTTTTTCGTAAAGATTTAGTCATTAGTTTATTGGGCGTAAAGGACCGTAATTTTTTTTTGTAATCTTTACTGTTACTAATAAAGTTAAAAATAAATAATTAATTAATAATAAAGTAATTAAATTTGTTGGAAAATTATATATTTTATTTAATTCAGTTGAATTTTCTGGTATTAAAGTATTATAGAAAAATAAGGTTATTTCATTATTATTAATAAAGTTTTCAATAATTGATTTGTCGAAAATTAAAGAAAAAATTATAAAAATTATTATTATAGAAATAGCTATAAAAGATAATTTAAATGATATAGAAAATATTTCATTTGAAGAAAGAGATGTAACATAAATAAATAAAACTAGTATTCCTCCTATAAAAATTAAAAATAATATATAAGAAAATCAAAATGTTTTTACAAATATTCCTGTTAATAAAGAAGTTAAAAAAGTTTGAATTAATAGTATTAATCCTATAGCTAAAGGATGTTTTATTTGTATAAAAATAAATCTAGTAATTAAAGATGTTAATATAATAAATATTATGATGTCAAGAAATAGTTTATATAAAATATTAACTTTGGGAGTTAATGAAAAGGAAGTTTCTTTTTTCTTGAAGTTTTAAAAAAAATAAAATTTTATTTTTAGTTTACAAGACTAATGTTTTTTTTAAACTATTAAAACTAATGATAAATTTATATATATGTTATTTAATAATTATTATATTTATATTTGGGTGTATTGTTTTTATTTCTAGTCGAAAACATTTATTATGTACTTTATTAAGATTAGAATTTATAGTATTAATATTATTTATATTATTATTTATATATTTAAATTTTATAAATTATGAAAGATATTTTAGTATATTTTTTTTAACTTTTTGTGTATGTGAAGGAGTTTTAGGTTTATCTATTTTAGTTTCTATAATTCGTACTCATGGTAATGATTATTTTCAAAGATTTTCTATTTTACAATGTTAAAATTTATTTTTATAATTTTGTTTATATTTTTTTTATTTTTTAAAAAAAATACTTATTGAATGGTTCAAAATTTAATTTTTTTAGCTACTGGTTTATTTATAATTAAGATTAGAGCAAATTATTATTTTTGTGATATTTCTTATTATTTTGGTATGGATATAATTTCTTATGGTTTAATTTTATTAAGTTTTTGAATTTGTGGCTTAATATTAATAGCAAGAGAATCTATTGTACGTATAAATAATCATATTAATTTATTTTTATTTATAATTATTTTTTTATTATTAATATTAATTTTTACTTTTAGTTCTATAAGTATATTTATATTTTATTTATTTTTTGAAAGTAGATTAATTCCTACTTTATTTTTAATTTTAGGTTGGGGATATCAACCTGAACGGTTACAAGCTGGAATTTATTTATTATTTTATACTTTATTAGCTTCTTTACCTTTATTAATTGGTATTTTTTTTATTAAAAGAGAAAATTATTCTATAAATTTTGTTATATTAAGTTATAAAAATTTATATAATTTAGATTTTTTATATTTATGTATAGTTTTTGCATTTTTAGTTAAAATACCAATATTTTTGGTTCATTTATGATTACCTAAGGCTCATGTTGAAGCACCTGTTTCAGGTTCTATAATTTTAGCTGGAGTTTTATTAAAATTAGGAGGTTATGGTTTATTACGAGTATTTTGTATTTTACAAATTTTAGGTATAAAATTTAATTTCATTTGAATTAGAATTAGATTAATCGGAGGGGTTTTAGTTAGATTAATTTGTTTATGACAAATGGACTTAAAGGCATTAATTGCTTATTCATCTGTTGCTCATATAGGTATTGTCTTAAGTGGTTTAATAACTATAACTTATTGAGGATTAAATGGGTCTTATACTTTAATAATTGCTCATGGATTGTGTTCTTCTGGATTATTTTGTTTAGCTAATATTTCTTACGAACGAATAGGAAGACGAAGTTTATTAATTAATAAGGGGATATTAAATTTTATACCTAGTTTATCTTTATGATGATTTTTATTATGTTCTGGTAATATAGCTGCTCCTCCTACTTTAAATTTATTGGGAGAAATTTCTTTATTAAATAGAATTGTAAGTTGATCTTGATTAACTATAATTAGTTTAGCTTTTTTATCTTTTTTTAGTGCTGCTTATACCTTATATTTATTTGCTTATAGTCAACATGGAAAAATTTATTCAGGAGTTTATTTTTTTTCTTCAGGGAGAGTTCGAGAATTTTTATTATTAATATTACATTGATTACCTTTAAATTTATTAATTATAAAAAGTAATTTTTGTATATTATGAATTTAATAGTAATATTTAAATAGTTTAAAAAAAAATATTGATTTGTGGTGTCAATGATATGAAATTTTCATTTTAGATCGTGAATTATTTAATTAATTATTGTAAAAATAGATTTTATATTTTAATTTCTATTAGATTTATTTTATTTATTATAAGATTAAAATTTTTAGTAATAGATTTAATTTATTTTATTGAATGAGAAATTGTGTCTTTACATTCTTTATCTATTGTAATAACTTTTTTATTTGATTGAATAAGTTTAATATTCATATCTTTTGTTTTATTAATTTCTTCTTTAGTAATTTTTTATAGAAATCAATATATAAGAGAGGATTATAATGTTAATCGATTTATTTTATTAGTATTAATATTTGTATTTTCTATAATGATATTAATTATCAGACCTAATTTAATTAGAATTTTATTAGGTTGGGATGGTTTAGGATTAGTTTCTTATTGTTTAGTTATTTATTTTCAAAATGTAAAATCTTATAATGCAGGTATATTAACCGCATTATCTAATCGGATTGGAGATGTTGCTTTATTATTAGCTATTGCTTGAATATTAAATTATGGTAGTTGAAATTATGTATTTTATTTAGAAATAATAAAAACAAATGTTGAGATAATAATTATTGGAGGGTTAGTAATATTAGCTGCAATAACTAAAAGAGCTCAGATTCCTTTTTCTTCTTGATTACCTGCAGCTATAGCTGCCCCTACTCCTGTTTCTGCTTTAGTACATTCTTCTACTTTAGTAACTGCTGGGGTATACTTATTAATTCGATTTAATATTTTATTAGAAAATACTTTTTTAGGGCAATTTTTATTATTAATTTCTGGTCTTACTATATTTATAGCTGGATTAGGGGCTAATTTTGAATTTGATTTAAAAAAAATTATTGCTCTATCTACATTAAGACAACTAGGACTAATAATAAGAATTTTATCTATTGGATTTTATAAATTAGCTTTTTTTCATTTATTAACACATGCTTTATTTAAGGCTTTACTATTTATGTGTGCTGGGGTAATTATTCATAATACAAAAAATGCTCAAGATATTCGTTTTATAGGAGGATTAAGTATGAGAATGCCTTTGACTTGTAGTTGTTTTAATATTGCTAATTTAGCTTTATGTGGAATACCTTTTTTAGCAGGATTTTACTCAAAGGATTTAATTTTAGAAATAGTTATATTATCATATATAAACTTTTTTTCTTTTTTTCTTTTTTTTTTTTCTACTGGTTTAACAGTATGTTATTCATTTCGTTTAGTTTATTATTCTATAACTGGAGATTTTAATAGTACTTCTTTAAATATATTAAATGATAAGGGATGAACTATATCTTTTAGTATTTTTTTTTTAATAATTATAGCAATTATTGGAGGGAGAATATTAAATTGATTAATATTTTTTAATCCTGATATAATCTGTTTACCTTTTTATATAAAAATTTTAACATTAATTGTATGTATTTTAGGGGGGTTAATAGGTTATTTAATTAGAAATGTTAAATTATTTTTTTTTAATAAATCTTTTTTTTATTATAATTTTAGTTTTTTTTCTGGTAGTATATGATTTATACCAGTTATTTCTACAATTGGGATTATTAAATGACCATTAATTTTAGGTATACATTCTTATAAAACTTTTGATCATGGATGAAGAGAATATTTTGGGGGTCAAATATTATATAAACAATTAAAAAATTATTCTTTATATGTTCAAGAATTTCAAAATAATAATTTAAAAATTTATTTATTAAGTTATATATTATGAGTAATTATTTTAGTAGTAATAATGATATTTTTAAAGTAATAAATTTAAATAGCTTATATTTAGAGCGTGACACTGAAGATGTTAAGGAAATTGTTATAATTTTTAAATATTATATTTATAAAAAATAAATTTTTATTTTTACAGTGAAAATGTAATGTTTTATTTTAAACTATATAAATATAAAATATTGAAATATGTTGATCAAGAGAAAGCTGCTAACTTTTATCTTTAATGGTTTAATTCCATTTATATTTCTTAATTGGAATATTAAATTATTCAATGATATCATTAACAGTGATATACCTCTTTTTGGTTTCAATTAAATTAAATTAAGATAAATTGAATAAATTCAATACTTTTTAAATGCAAATTAAATGTTATAGTTAACTATTATCCTAAAATATGGGTGAATTTCACCTAAGATTAGGCCGAAACTAATTGCAATATATCGCTTCATATTTAGTTATTTCATTCTAAAGCTCCTTGGTTTCATTCATGATATAATCCAATTAATAAAATAAAAATAAAAAATAAACTAGTAATAGATCAGTTAATTAAATTTGAAGTTTTAATAATTAAAATTATAGGTAAAATTAATGCAATTTCCACATCAAAAATTAAAAAAATAATAGCAATTAAAAAAAATCGAAGTGAAAAAGGTAGTCGTGAATAGTTTATTGGATCAAATCCACATTCAAAAGGGGATGATTTTTCTCGATCAATAATTGTTTTTTTTGATAAAATTGTAGCTAATATTATTACAATAATTGTAATAGTAAAAATAATACATCTTATGATTAATAATATAATAATTATTTATACTAAATTTATTTAGTCCTTGTGATTGGAAGTCACATATACAATTATATACTTTATAAATTAACTACCTCATCAATAAATTGAAATATATAAGAATAATCAAACTACATCAACAAAATGTCAGTATCAAGCTGCAGCTTCAAATCCAAAATGATGACTACTTGAAAAATGATAATTTAAATGTCGAATTAAACAAATTAATAAAAATGAAGTACCAATTAATACATGAAGTCCATGGAATCCTGTTGCTACAAAAAATGTTGATCCGTAAACATTATCAGCAATTGTAAAGGGGGCTTCAATATATTCATATGCTTGAAGAATAGAGAAGTAAATTCCTAATAATACAGTAAAGAATAAACTTTGTAAAGTTTGAGTATGATTATTTTCTATTAGTCTATGATGAGCTCATGTAACAGTTACTCCTGAAGCTAATAAAATTGCTGTATTTAACAGTGGAATTTGAAAAGGATTAAAGGCAATAATTCCTACTGGGGGTCAAATTATTCCTAGTTCAATTGTTGGTGATAATCTTCTATGAAAAAATGCTCAAAAAAAAGAAATAAAAAAAAATACTTCTGAAATAATAAATAAAATTATTCCTCATCGTAACCCTAATGTAACAGGGATAGTGTGAAGTCCTTGAAATGTTCCTTCTCGAGAAATATCTCGTCATCATTGATATATTGTTAATATAGTAATAATATTTCCTAATAAAAATAAAGAAATATCATATTGGTGGAATCATTGAACAAGACCTGTTACTGTTGTTATTGCTCCGATGGCCCCTGTTAAAGGTCAAGGGCTATAATCTACTAAATGAAATGGGTGATTTGCATGTGTTGACATTAAATTAATTTACTTCACTAGAATATAATGTTCTTAATACTGCAAAGACATATGATTGAATAATTGCAACAGCAGATTCTAATACTAATAAAGCAATTTGAGTAATTAAAATTAATGATAGAATAATATATGATGTTGATATTGGTCCAGTATTACCTAATAATGTTATTAATAAGTGTCCTGCAATTATATTAGCTGTTAATCGAACTGCTAATGTTCCTGGCCGAATAACATTTCTAATTGTTTCAATACATACTATAAAAGGTATTAATACAGGAGGTGTTCCTTGAGGGACTAAATGAGCAAATATATGTTGTGTATGACAAATTCAACCATAAAGCATAAAACTTAATCATAATGGGAAGGCTAAAGTTAATGTTAAAGTTAAATGACTTGTACTTGTAAAAATATAAGGAAATAATCCTAAAAAATTATTAAATATAATTAATGAAAATAAAGACACAAATATTAAAGTTCTTCCATTATGACCATTAGGTCCTAATAAAGTTTTGAATTCCTTATGAAGTGTTAATAAAATATTATTTCAGATAATTTGGAATCGGTTAGGTATTAATCAGTATGTTGAAGGAATAATTAATAGGCCTAAAAAAGTTCTTAATCAATTTAATGATAGATTTAAAATAGTTGTGGAAGGGTCAAATACAGAAAATAGATTTGTTATCATTTTCAATTTATTTTATGTTGTTTAATATTTAAATTTTGGGAAGATTCATTTGAATTATAAGAAAAACAAAAATAATTTTTGATATTAAAAATTATTAATGTAATTGAAAAAACAAAAAATAATACTAATCATCTAATAGGAGCTATTTGAGGAATTAAAAAATATTAGATTAATACTAATTTTTTTAGTTTGACATACTAAGGTTTTTATAAAACTAATTTTTTAATTATTATATTTAATCATTAGAAGTAAGTGCTAATTTACTATAATATGATTTAAGAGATCATTACTTGCTTTCAGTCATCTAATGAATTTATTTGAGAAGAAATTCATTTAATAAAATAATTTATAGGAATTCTTTCAATTACAATTGGTATAAAACTATGATTTGCTCCACAAATTTCTGAACATTGACCAAAAAATAAACCAGGTTGATTAATTAAAAAATTAGTTTGATTTAAACGTCCTGGTGTTGCATCAATTTTTACTCCAAGAGAAGGAACAGTTCATGAATGAATAACATCTGTAGCAGTTACTAAAATTCGAATTTGATTATTTATTGGTAAAATAATTCGATTATCTACATCTAAAAGTCGGAATCCATTAAGGTCTAGTTCATTTGTGGGAATTATGTAAGAATCAAATTCTAGATTTAAAAAATTAGAATATTCATAACTTCAATATCATTGATGTCCAATAGCCTTTAAAGTAATTAAAGGAGAATTAATTTCATCTATTAAATATAATAATCGTAATGAAGGAAAAGCAATAAATATTAAAATTACAGCTGGTAGAATAGTTCAAATAATTTCAATTGTTTGACCATGTAAAAGGTATCGATTAGTAAATTTATTAAAGAATAGTATAAATATAATATAAGCAATTAATACTGTAATTATAATTAAAATTAAAAGTGTATGATCATGGAAAAAATTTAATTGTTCTATCAAAGGGGATGAACTATCTTGAAGTCCTAAGTTTGCTCATGTTGCCATTTTTCTAATAAAAGATAATAATCTTTATATATGAAGCTTAAATTCATTGCACTAATCTGCCATATTAGAAATTAGAAGAAAGTAATGGAAGTTCTGAATAAGTGTGTTCAGCAGGAGGAAGTGTATGATATCATTCAATTGATGAAGATAATTGTATTGGGAAAGAAGGAGTTCGTTGTGCAATTATACTTTCTCAAATAATAAAAATAAAGAAAATAATACCAAATAAAGAAATAGTACTACCTAATGAAGAAATAATATTTCAAGTTAAATATCTATCAGGAAAATCAGAATATCGTCGAGGTATTCCTGCTAATCCTAAGAAATGTTGAGGGAAAAAAGTTAAATTTACACCAATAAATATTATAACAAATTGAGCCTTTAGTCATGAAGGGTTTATAACTAATCCTGTTAATAAAGGGTATCAATGAATAAATCCTGCTATAATAGCAAATACTGCCCCTATTGAAAGTACATAATGAAAATGAGCAACAACATAATAGGTATCATGTAATACAATATCAATTGATGAATTAGCAAGAACAACTCCTGTTAATCCTCCTACAGTAAATAAAAATACAAATCCTAATGATCATAATAAAGCTGGGCTATAAGTTAATTGAGTCCCGTGAAGAGTTGCTAGTCAACTGAAAATTTTAATTCCTGTAGGTACAGCAATAATTATTGTAGCTGATGTAAAGTAAGCTCGAGTATCTACATCTATTCCAACTGTAAATATATGGTGAGCTCAAACAATAAATCCTAATAATCCAATAGTTAATATAGCATAAATTATTCCTAAAGTTCCAAATGTTTCCTTTTTCCCTCTTTCTTGAGTAATAATATGAGAAATTATCCCAAACCCAGGTAAAATTAAAATGTAAACTTCTGGATGTCCAAAAAATCAAAATAAATGTTGGTATAAAATTGGGTCTCCTCCACCAATTGGGTCAAAAAATGAAGTATTTAAATTTCGATCTGTTAATAATATAGTAATAGCTCCTGCTAAAACAGGTAATGATAAAAGTAATAATACAGCTGTAATTACAACTGATCATACAAATAAGGGTAATCGATCTAAAGTAATCCCTGAAGATCGTATATTAATTACAGTTGTAATAAAATTTACTGCTCCTAAAATTGAAGATACCCCCGCTAAATGAAGAGAAAAAATTGTTAAATCTACTGAGGCTCCTGCATGAGCAGTTCCTGAAGAAAGAGGAGGATAAACTGTTCATCCTGTCCCTGATCCATTTTCTACTATGCTTCTTGAAAGAAGAAGAGTTAATGAAGGAGGTAATATTCAAAAACTTATATTATTTATTCGAGGAAATGCTATATCTGGGGCACCTAATATTAAAGGAACTAATCAGTTTCCAAATCCTCCAATTATGATTGGTATAACTATAAAAAAAATTATAATAAAAGCATGAGCTGTAACAATTACATTATAAATTTGATCATTTCCAATAAATATCCCAGGGTGTCTTAATTCAGCACGAATTAAAATTCTTAGGGACGTTCCTACTATTCCTGATCAAATTCCAAAAATGAAATATAATGTTCCAATATCCTTATGATTTGTTGAAAATAGCCATTGTCGCGATTAAATGGCTGAAGTTTAGGCGATAAATTGTAAATTTATATATAAGAATAATTCTTTTTAATCAAACTTTATATTCAATAATGATATTAGACTGCAATTCTGAAGGAATAATTTTTTAATTATTAAAGTTTAATTATTAAAGTTTAATTATTAAAGTTAAATCATTAAACTTTAAGAATTAAAGGATTAATACAAATATTTTCAGCTTTGAAGGCTATTAGTTTTTTTAACTTAAATTCTTATTATAAAATTATATAAATTAAAGTAATAATTATTAATCCTATAATAGAAATAAAATTTAAAGATAAAATAAAATTTATACTTTTATTATTATATGAATTTATTAATATTCATGAATTTTTATTATAATTTAATATATAAATTCTATAAGATATTCGTAAATAATAATATAAAGTAATTAAAGTTAAACAAACAGCAATAAATAATAAAAAAATTTGATTTAATTCAATTATGTTTTGAATTACTAATCATTTAGGTAAAAATCCTAAAAATGGAGGCAACCCTCCTAATGATAATAGATTTAAAAATATAAAAAATTTAATTGTTGGATTTATCATGGAAAAATTAAAAATTTGATTAAAATGAAATAATTTAAAATTATTAAATATTAAAATAATTGATATTGATAAAATTCTATATAAAATAAAATAAGTAAATCATAATAATTCATTGTTTATTATAGCTATTAATATTCAACCTAAATGATTAATAGAAGAAAAAGCTATTAACTTACGTAATGAAGTTTGATTTAATCCTCCTAAAGCTCCAATAATTATTGATAAAATAATTGAAATTAAAAAAAAATTATAATTTATATTATAAGAGATTAATATTAAAGGGGCAATTTTTTGTCAAGTTATTAAAATTAATCTATTAATTCAGTTTAATCCTTCTATTACTCCAGGAAATCAAAAATGGAAAGGAGCAGCTCCACTTTTTAGTAATAAAGTTGATAAAATTAATAAATCATTAAAGTTATTAGTTATTATTCAATTATTATTAAAAAATAATATTATTAAAATAATTGCAAATAATAAAATTGATGAAGCAAAAGCTTGAGTTAAAAAATATTTTAAGCTACTTTCTGAGGCTATTAAATTTTTTTTTCCTTCATTTATTAAGGGAATAAATGAAAGTAAATTAATTTCTAACCCTATTCAAGCACCTAATCATGAATTAGAAGAGATAGTAATTAAAGATCCTAAAATTAGTATAATAAAAAAAATATTATTAGAAATTTTTTTGATTAAAAATAAAAGTATCCTTTATTAATGGATTATAAGGCCAATAGCATAATTAGCTTATTTTTTTATATACATATATTTTGGTGTATGATGCACAAAAGTTTTTGAATCTTTCGGAAATAGTTTAATTCTATTAAATATAAATTATTTTTTTTATTATACTAAAATTATTTATTAATTATTAATAATTAGTTATTTATTAAGGGAATAAATAACATATTAAATTTATTAATTAAAAAGAAAAGGATTATAACCTTTATAAGTGGGGTATGAACCCAATAGCTTAATTAGCTTATCTTTTTAAAATTTTTAATAATGAATAAAGCATTAAATCTTTATGATTTACCCTATCAAGGTAATCCTTTTTGTCAGGCAATTCATT